TTATTATTCGCGAGGAGCTGGATGAGAAGAAATTATCACGTCCAGTTCTGCAGTAGAGATGGAATTCAGAACCAACCATCAACTATAACCCCAAAAGAACCAGATTTCGTAAACAACATAGAGGAAGAATGAAGGGAATCTCTTATCGAGGTAATCATATTTCTTTCGGTAAATATGCTCTTCAGGCACTTGAACCCGCTTGGATCACATCTAGACAAATAGAAGCGGGTCGACGAGCAATGACGCGAAATGCACGTCGTGGTGGAAAAATATGGGTACGTATATTTCCAGACAAACCGGTTACAGTAAGACCCGCAGAAACACGTATGGGTTCGGGGAAAGGGTCCCCTGAATATTGGGTAGCTGTTGTTAAACCAGGCCGAATACTTTATGAAATGGGTGGAGTAACAGAAAATATAGCCAGAAAGGCTATTTCAATAGCCTCGTCCAAAATGCCTATACGAACTCAATTCATTATTTCGGGATAAAAAGGAGAATCGAAGGAAAAAGGAAATAGGTCTTGGGGATAAAAAAATAGCGGGTGCAGGTTTCCTTTTTTGGACAAACAATATTTCTTTTTTTCTTAGCCCTTTGTATTGAAAGAATAGATTATAAGAAAAATGATATGATTCAACCTCAGACCCTTTTGAATGTAGCGGATAACAGCGGGGCTCGAGAATTGATGTGTATTCGAATCCTAGGAGCTAGCAATCGTCGATATGCTCATATCGGTGACGTCATTGTTGCTGTGATCAAAGAAGCAGTGCCAAATATGCCCCTAACAAGATCAGAAGTGGTCAGGGCTGTAATTGTACGGACTTGTAAAGAACTCAAACGTGATAACGGTATGATAATACGATATGATGACAATGCTGCGGTTGTCATTGATCAAGAAGGAAACCCAAAGGGAACTCGCGTTTTTGGTGCAATTGCCCGGGAATTGAGGCAGTTAAATTTTACTAAAATAGTTTCATTAGCCCCCGAGGTATTATAAAATGCGACCATGATATGGTTATAGTAAGGTAAAGTATTTGAATTTGAAAGAAAGAGATTAAGAAATAGATTCATATTAATTAGTAGATTGTGTCTCACGCATATGCCTTTAAGAATTCATATTCATAAACAAAAAAAAAAAGAAAAACATGTTGATTATATCAAAAATTGGGGGCACCAAGAATTTTAATTCATCATGGGTAGGGATACTATTGCTGACATAATAACCTCTATACGAAATGCTGATATGGATAGAAAAAGAGTGGTTCGAATGGCATCTACTAATATTACTGAAAATATTGTTAAAATACTTTTACAAGAAGGTTTTATCGAAAACGCGAGAAAACATCAAGAAAAAAAAAAAAAAATTTTAGTTTTAACCCTACGACATAGAAGGAATAGGAAAAGGCCTTATAGAACTATTTTAAATTTAAAACGGATCAGTCGGCCGGGTCTACGAATCTATTCTAACTATCAACGGATTCCTAGAATTTTAGGCGGGATGGGAATTGTAATTCTTTCTACTTCTCGAGGTATAATGACAGACCGGGAGGCTCGACTAGAAAGAATCGGCGGAGAAATTTTGTGTTATATATGGTAATCCTTCTAATATCCGAATTCGAAAGAGGAGGTGTTTTTTCAACTTCAACATTCCTTTCGTGGGAATCTGATTCGAGATGAAAAATTTCAAGAAACTTTTTTCTTCCAAAAAGTAAATTCAAAGTTAAGGTAAGGAATGCCAAATATGAAAATAAGAGCTTCTGTTCGTAAAATTTGTGAAAAATGTCGCCTAATCCGTAGGCGGGGACGGATTATAGTAATTTGTTCCAATCCAAGACATAAACAAAGACAGGGCTAATCAGACACGTTAAAATCACCGATGTAAAAGTTGTAAAAGTAAAGAAAGTAGGGATCTTTTTTGACACGAAATGGATATATCCATATATCTATGACTCATATTTATGAGATAAAAAAAATATGGCAAAAGCTATACTGAGAAGTGGTTCACGTAGGAATGGACGTATTGGTTCACGTAAGAGTACACGTAGAATACCAAAGGGGGTGATTCATGTTCAAGCAAGTTTCAATAATACTATTGTGACTGTTACAGATGTACGGGGTCGAGTGGTTTCTTGGTCCTCTGCCGGTACTTGTGGATTCAAGGGTACAAGAAGAGGGACCCCGTTTGCTGCTCAAACCGCAGCAGGAAACGCTATTCGTACAGTAGTGGATCAAGGTATGCAACGAGCAGAAGTAATGATAAAAGGTCCCGGTCTCGGAAGAGACGCAGCATTACGAGCTATTCGCAGAAGTGGTATACTATTAACTTTCGTGCGGGATGTAACCCCTATGCCACATAATGGCTGTAGACCTCCGAAAAAAAGACGTGTGTAGAAAAAAAAAGAAGATATTTCAAGAGAAACAAGAGAAAAAAAGGATTCAATGATCTGATCAACTAATATTACTATGGTTCGAGAGAAAGTAACAGTATCTACTCGGACACTAC